ATGTGAAAGCGGGTCAGCCCCGGATAGAAAATTTCTTGGGCATGCCTAAATGGCTGCTGCAGATACCCCACAATACCTATTATACACGTATAAACTAAGCTATTAAACCCTGGTAAATCCTCCACCTGGATCCCGACCTGTCTCAGCCGCGTAACGTGCTATTCGTCTAAACGAACCTACCCTATCAGGGGGTCTACCATCTGGGCCCGATCTTGCATCTGATTCATCCGATTTTAGCTACTTAGGTGTTTCGGTTAGCTAACTTATTACAAGTTGAGGATCTAAAACTGGCTGTTGAGCCTAGGCTTGGTTCTATTTCTCTCCCGGTCTCTCACTAATCGGACTAGCTACTTCTATTGTATCCCTTTCTTACACATCTCTATGAAAATAACTTTTTCGAGGCGTAGTTTATCGCGAGAAAGAGAGAAGTCGGGAGTCCCAGCTGACATTTACCTCGGATTCGGCTTTAGAAGCCGTGCGACCAACCGGTTATACCTTATTTATTACAACTCTCGCATTAGAAAGCGCCCCTTATTTAATTATAAATGGAAACTGCGGAAAACGACTTCTGCTGAAACAGCTTTTGCTCCTGGCCTTGGTTTTTCTGGAACGTCTGGAACAGTATACCCCTCTTCTTTTGCAGAGCTAGATGCCTCCGTCTCTTCTCCCGAGGACACAGATGGTAACTAACTAACGCCTTCTGCGTCTTATGAACCTCGCTTCTTACGCTGGGGAATCCCTCCTCTTTACTTTAGAAAGGGACTCTTTACGACTCATTCCGTAAATGTGAGGAATAGCAAGAACAGGAAAAAAGTCGTTTATTAAACAAACTCCTAGTCCTTGCCCTTATACAGCTAACACCGCAACTAACACTGGAGCTATTGCCCGTAATAGAAGCTTTACCAAAGAGATACCGCTCTCCTCCAACCGGATCCTCTAAAGCAGAGAAAGACCCAATCCCTTAGATAGAGGAGATGTTTCACTTTATATATACTACTCCCCTGCCCGCACGTACCTCTACTGCCTTGCTAGAACAGCTACTACAGATACTTCAAAATATGACTTCTTTAGCACCCAGACTTTTAAGCCACAAGAAATCCCTCATTTTGATCTGGACCTGTTGAAGCTGGGAAACGCGCATTTCGTCTAAGCAACCCCCGCCCTTTCAAGGGATCTACCGCCTGAGCTATCACCTTATCTTTGACCTAACTCGTATCCTTATTGCTTAGCCGAAGCTACTACCCCCGGTCACCCACACGTAAAACGGCTTCAATGCCCGATCCCAGAGAATAAAAACTTCGGTAAGCCGATAAAACGTATTTTCATTGGATCCAGGATAATAAGGAAGAAGGCGTTACTTTAAGGAAGAGAACGGGGAACCTTCTAGTTTCCCTAACTTCGGGACACATCCCTTGACGCTTTATAAGCGCTCCCTACCTGTCAATCAGGCAAGAAGATAAGAAAGGCAAACTCTTAACTCATCGGAAAAGTCAGAGAGATTGACCGACTTTCCCGCTCTCTCCTCTCAAAAGCATGAATCAAACCGAGCATTTTGATCTCAACCGTGGCACGGGGCGACCGCGTCCTTTAATACACTATCTCTCCCTTGAACTATTAAACCAAAGACACCGGCTTTACAGCCCACTGACTTCAATCTCCTCTCTTGGAAGAAGATGTCCCCTGATAAGAAACCTATGGGGTCGGCGAACTCTCCCTTTCTATATACCTTGCCTCTGCGGGCATGTCAACCTGGCAGGGACTCTGTAACCCGACTGAAATCTCGCTTTTTTTTATCCCCCTCCGAAGATCTAGTCCGGTGTGACCGCCGAGCTCGCCTCATAGGAATGGTTAGCTCTTTAGTAAGTTAGGAGTTGTGCCCTTGAGGTGAAATACCGGGTATACCTTATCATAAGTTTTTCCCTTTGGCTTTTAAAGCATCCGAGTCCTCAACTTCTGGACACCCAGGCAGCAGATGATCTCACTTTAGCCCTCTCCCTTTGCACCTTGCCTACCGAACCCCGGAAAAGGACCGATGGCCGAACCGAGGGAAGAACTAATTCATCAACACCTCCCCTAATGTGCGGAGGAGCCCTTCCTAATAAGTCATACCAGTTAGGAGACATTCTTTACCAAAGCCCAATACATTTATATATCAATTAGCGTATAAAGCTTGGAAACTCCTTCCAATAGGATCTCAAAGGATGAGGTTGTCTAGCTTACCATGCGCCGTAACTCCTTATTGCTAACTTCCGTGTCAAACCCAGGGTAGCACCCCTTTGAGGAATCGAATCCCTGCCTTCTTTTAAGAATAGAACTGGAATAAGGCGCTATGTAAGGGGCTTAGTTAATACAAAGAAGAGTACTCCTTCGTATTATATCACTGGGCTACCTCGGAAATGGATTATGGATGTCCGAGCAGCAGGAAAGAAGAGTAGGCTAGCCCGTCGCTTCTAACTGCCCAGAACCCCCTTATCGGTTCTAAGACAGGAGAAAGAATATG